GAGTGCTATCTCCCATTTATCTCTTATTGAATTAACTGATCAACTTGCTATCGGACATTTATTTTCGATTTGGTATTATTCCAAAAAGGATTTCGACATATTTCACTTTATTATAATTATGAGAATCAATCCTACTACTTCTAGCCCTGCGGTTTACACACTTGAAGAAAAAAAACTAGGGCGTATCGCTCAAATTATTGGCCCAGTACTGGATGTCATTTTTCCCCCGGGCAAAATGCCTAATATTTATAACGCTTTGGTAGTTAAGGGTCGAGATACTGTCGGTCAAGAAATTAATGTGACTTGCGAGGTACAACAATTATTAGGAAATAATCGAGTTAGAGCTGTAGCTATGAGTGCTACAGATGGGCTGATGAGAGGAATGGAAGTGATTGACACGGGAGCTCCTCTAAGTGTTCCAGTCGGCGGAGCTACTCTCGGGCGAATCTTCAACGTTCTTGGAGAGCCTGTTGATAATTTAGGTCCTGTAGATACTCGCACAACATCTCCTATTCATAGATCTGCGCCTGCCTTTATACAGTTAGATACGAAATTATCAATCTTTGAAACAGGTATTAAGGTGGTAGATCTTTTAGCTCCTTATCGCCGTGGAGGAAAAATCGGACTATTTGGGGGAGCTGGAGTAGGTAAAACAGTACTCATCATGGAATTGATCAACAACATTGCCAAAGCTCATGGAGGCGTATCCGTATTTGGCGGAGTAGGAGAACGTACTCGTGAAGGAAATGATCTTTACATGGAAATGAAAGAATCCGGAGTAATTAATGAAAAAAATCTTGCAGAATCAAAAGTAGCTTTAGTCTATGGTCAAATGAATGAACCGCCGGGAGCTCGTATGAGAGTTGGTTTGACTGCCCTAACTATGGCAGAATATTTCCGGGATGTTAATGAACAAGATGTGCTTCTATTCATCGACAATATCTTTCGTTTTGTCCAAGCAGGATCAGAAGTATCCGCATTATTAGGGAGAATGCCTTCTGCAGTGGGTTATCAACCTACCCTTAGTACAGAAATGGGTTCTTTGCAAGAAAGAATTACTTCTACCAAAGAGGGATCTATAACTTCGATCCAAGCAGTTTATGTACCTGCGGACGATTTGACAGACCCTGCTCCTGCCACTACATTTGCACATTTAGATGCTACTACCGTACTATCAAGAGGATTAGCTGCCAAGGGTATTTATCCAGCAGTAGATCCTTTAGATTCAACGTCAACTATGTTACAACCTCGGATCGTTGGCGAGGAACATTATGAAACTGCGCAAAGAGTTAAGCAAACTTCACAACGTTACAAAGAACTTCAGGACATTATAGCTATTCTTGGGTTGGATGAATTATCCGAGGAGGATCGTTTAACTGTAGCAAGAGCACGAAAAATTGAGCGTTTCTTATCACAACCCTTCTTCGTGGCAGAAGTATTTACTGGTTCTCCAGGAAAATATGTTGGTCTTGCAGAAACAATTAGGGGGTTTCAACTGATCCTTTCCGGAGAATTAGATGGTCTGCCCGAGCAGGCTTTTTATTTGGTGGGTAACATCGATGAAGCTACCGCGAAAGCTATGAACTTAGAAGTGGAGAGCAATTTGAAGAAATGACCTTAAATCTTTGTGTACTGACTCCTAATCGAATTATTTGGGATTCAGAAGTGAAAGAAATCATTTTATCTACAAATAGTGGCCAAATTGGTGTATTACCAAACCACGCCCCTATTGCCACGGCTGTAGATATAGGTCTTTTGAGAATACGCCTCAACGACCAATGGTTAACGGTGGCTCTGATGGGTGGTTTTGCTAGAATAGGGAATAATGAGATCACCATTTTAGGAAATGATGCGGAGATGAGTACTGACATTGATCCGCAAGAAGCTCAACAAACTCTTAAAATAGCTGAAGCTAACTTGAGTAGAGCTGAGGGTAAGAGACAAGTGATTGAAGCGAATCTAGCTCTCAGACGAGCTAGGACACGAGTAGAGGCTGTCAATGTTATTTCCTACTAGTCAATACATCAAAATAATCAAAAGAAGTTTTTTAGAAGTTCTTTATTATACACCACATTTAGATTCTGCCAATTGAAGACAATCAAGTCTAATCTGATACAACGAAAAAAAGAGGATGGGTAGAAAAACTTATTAGATACCGGAGTCAATGCAATGGTATCTAATAAGTTCTACCTACTATTGGATTTGAACCAATGACTCCTGCCGTATGAAAGCAATACTCTAACCACTGAGTTAAGTAGGTAATTTATCACCGCAAAAGAAGACCCATCACCTCGGGGATTATAGATAGAATATTATTTCTAAGCAATACCAATCTGTTAACAGTAAACGGATCAAAGAGTTATCATGTGAGATTAGGGAATATCCATCTTGACAAGAAATTATCTATATGTTAAGATATCTATGACAAGGGCTATAGCTCAGTTAGGTAGAGCACCTCGTTTACACGTGCGCCAATGCTTTTCAAGGGAGCTTATTATGC